CATATTTTGGTTCGGGCATTTGCTCGTATAATCGAACTAAAGAAGGAGCCATTTTCATAGTTACTGTGCCCGCTGTTAAAATTAAGTCTGCTTGCCTAGGACTGGATCGTGGTACTAATCCATAACGATCAAAGTCGAATCGTGATCCTATTAATGAAGCAAATTCAATGAAGCAACAACTAGTACCATAGAGAAGCGGCCATAAACTGGATAGTCTTGACCAATTTGAAAGATCATTTAATGTAGTTGAAATAACTGAATTTTTAGTTGTTCGATCAAGTAAGGAAAACTCAATGGAATTCATAACTGTCTCAATGCTTTTTTTAATTGTCTAAATAGTCAAGAATTAAGACCATTCTAATGCCCCCTTTCGCCATGCATAAACTGAACCAATAATTAGGATAAGCACGAATATAAAAGCTTCAATAAATACGGATACCCCCAATACATCGAAACTCATTGCCCATGGATAAAGAAAAACCGTTTCAACATCAAAAACAACAAAAAGAAGAGCAAACATATAATAACGGATTCGAAATTGTAACCAAGCATCGCCTATTGGTTCTATTCCCGATTCATAACTAGAAAGTTTCTCTGGTCTTTTGTTAATCGGGGCTAAAAATCCAGAAATTAGAAATGCCAAAATAGGGATAAAGCTTGATATTATTAGAAATGCCCAAAAAATATCATATTCGTAAAGCAAAAACATAAAGGTACTCCTATGAATGTGGAAAATATACTGTATTTGTATTAATTATTAGTCGATTTGAATGAAAAATTGAGAATTATTAATATATTATTTATATATTTATTATTAATATTCATTCATTAATTAATATATTTAATTAATATATAAATTAATATAATCTAAATAGAAACTAAATAGAAAATAGAAACTAAATAGAAATGAGTTCTATAAAAAAAATGAAATCATTTCTAAAAAAATTAGACTAATATCTGAATATACTAATATTAGTATTATTTTTTAGTATTATTTTTATCGTAATATATTCTTATAATATTCTTATAGAAATTCACATAGAAATTTACAAATTCCTTCCATTCTATTACTAATACTATATACTAATACTTAGTATAAGGATTAGTAATGAGAGGTATTCGATACTAAATATTATTAGTGTCTGTAGAAATATTAGGGCTATACGGATTCGAACCGTAGACCTTCTCGGTAAAACAGATCAAACTGATTATTATCGAAATGATTTGAATTGTTTTTAAAAACCCAACGTGCTCTTTTTTTTTGCATTGAGCTTTTTCATTAACTGATAGAAATATCAGTTAGTCCACCATCTTTTTTCTTGACAGAAAGAATCAAGATATGATTCCTTGTGCTCATATTTTTTATTTAGATTACAATCTAAGAGCACTACCAAAGTGTTTCAAAGAAGGGTTATCCTGACATAGGTCTGCTTCTAGCCTCGATCAACTTAAGTTAAATGGACTCTCTATCTACCTACTAAAATTAAAGTATCAAATAGGAAATGAAACTTCATACACCTTAAAGTTCATAAGATAGGAAGAAAAGAGAATTTTTTTGAGGTTCCTATACCCATTAGGCCTAGCATTGAAGAGAAATGGGTATTTACCTTATCAATATCTCAAATCAATGATGGATTCTATTTTTTATGTCTAAATCCTTTGTCAGGCTATTGTTCTTTTGTTTTGTTATTCCTAGGAGTAAGACACCGATTTATAAAGTCTTTTGATTATAAGACGGACTTCTCTGAAAAAAACATTGGCGCGCGTGTAAACGAGGTGCTCTACCTAACTGAGCTATAGCCCTTGTGCTTTTGATATATATATTATCATATTATGTAGATAATTTCTTGTCAAGATGAATATTACATGATCCAATCCTTAAGCCGATCCTTTGGATTGATATTGCGTTGGTATTGCTTATAAGTAATATTAGATTTATAATCTATTGATCTGATAGATAGGGGTATCATTCTTTTTTCCTATTCGGGGTGATAAATGACCTACTTAACTCAGTGGTTAGAGTATTGCTTTCATACGGCGGGAGTCATTGGTTCAAATCCAATAGTAGGTAAGGTATAGTTCGAACTTATTAGATACCATTGACTCTGGTATCTAATAAGTTTTTCTACTCACCTTTTTTTTCAATTTTTTAATTATTCGTACGCACCAACTTTTTACGAAATCATATTGATAGCCTCTACTCGTGTCCTAGCTCGTCTGAGAGCTAGATTTGCCTCAATTGTTTGTCTCTTGCCTTCAGCTTTATTCAAATTCACTTCTGCTATTTCAAGAGTTTGCTGTGCTTCTTGTGGATCAATGTCATTACCCTTCTCCGCATCACTTACTAAAACAGTGATCTGATTATTGCCTATTCTAGCAAAACCGCCCATCAGAGCCATCGTTAACCACTGGTCGTTAAGGCGTATTCTCAAAATACCGATATCTATAGCTGTGGCAATAGGCGCATGATTTGGTAATACTCCAATTTGTCCGCTATTAG